GAGGAATCCCTTGGATGGGTAGTAAGTACAATTTTGAATGTTTTGCTTATGTACAAAGTAACAAATATTATAATTGGATCGTTCGATCACTTTTCAGTCATTCATTGAATGATAAATCACTACAAGTGAAGGAGATACACGATTTAAATAACGAAAGATCCAATATTTAAAAATTGTATCTAAAATGACTGGAAAAGTAGAAACAAGACCGGATATAATTTGATCATTATGAGCAAATCCAAAATCTTTGTAGACAGAGCCAATCATTAATTCCCAACCGTGGGGCGAATGGAATCCTATACATAAATCAGTTAATAAAAGAATAGAAAAAGCTTTTATTGTGTCGCTTAAGTTGTATAGGAATTCTTGAAACCAAGAGTTAAGAATAACAAGTTCTTCATTACCTAGAATAGAATAACCACTTAGAATACCGAAACAGATTATATTTGTCGAGAAGTGCAAAATTGTATGGATGCGATCCTCGTTGTGCATCTTGATCAATTGGATCGTTTCTTTGTAGATTTCGATGCGAGGCTTTTGTAAATGTGTTTCCGGGTATTCCTTTATCATTTCGTCCAAACGTAAGAGTTCCTCTAAGTCTATGAATTCTTTTAGAATACTCTTTTCTTGAATATCATTCAAAAAAATTTCGGATTGCCTAGTATTCCACCAATTAGTAAACCAAGATTCCAGACTTTTATTAAATGAGAGAGAGATCCACCAAGGCAAAAATACTATAGATGCAAGATATAGAAGGGAAATTAATACTTTCTTTTTTGCCATTTTTTCGTCTGTGAATTTAAAAATTTTTAATGAACGCACCTCATTCGTCGACTCTATATGATACTAATATTTCTATCAAGCATAAGTTCTATTACAAGTCATCGATGTATTTCCGGATTTTTTTGTGATTCAGTACAGCGGTTAGTCCTTGAATTTAGAAAGAATATAGAATAAGAAAGAGCCCTCTTCAAATTAATAGTAGTCGGATTTCGAGACGAAAGAACTCCCGTTCTATCAAAATATCAAATATTTAGAAAAAAAAAATTCTTTACTTTATGATGAAATGTTTTGTTTTGATATATGATGAATCTATCATTTCGATTTGTTACTGAATTGAGTTAAGTGGATTTCCATACGCATAAAAAAAATTGTGGACATAAACAATTTAGTTTTAGAATTGTTTCATATACGTTTGCTTTGGCTCGAGTAAGCGTTCTGAAGAAACTTCAGTTAAGTTATGCTATAGAAAAAAAGATGATTCTTGAGTTTTTTATCTCTTGCAAAGTATTCATTCTTCAGTTCCTTTTTTCAAAATACTTCAATTGGTACACGCAAGAAATAGGCCAATTCGGCAGCTTTTTGCTCAATCTCTCGCGGAGTCAAATTCTCATCAGTACGAGTCAAGGGAATGGCTCCTTGTCCTTTTATTTCCATATAAAGGACACGACGAGCATAAATACCCTCTTTAATTTCTATTCTGATGGACTGAATGTCTTTCATAAGGAATCGGAGGAATATGCGACGATTTTTTCCAGGAAATCCCCAACGAAAAATACACACTATGCCCTCTTTTATATCGAATCGATCATAACCACTACCTACATTCCACGAAATTGTGCACCACAAATAGGAGCTAATAAAAAGACCTGCGATCCCATAGAAAGACATCACGATACCTTGTGGAAAAAAAATTATTTGCTGAGAAGGAAATAAAGATATAAAATTCCTACCAAAATAACTGGACGTTCCAACCAATAAAAACCCTAATGAACCTAAAAAAAGAATAAAGGCCCAACAGAAATTACTTGTTTTTCGAGACCCCGCTATAAGTTCTACCCATATACGTTCTGATCGCCAACTCATACTCTAACTAGACCTAGTTGCATTTTATTGGAATTGGGAGAATAACAAAAATAATTTTTTTTACTTTTTTTTGTTTCCGAAGTAACTCTCATCAACCAGCACTATTATGATGTGAACCTTTAGGGATAATTCATCGAATTTCTTAGATCCAAACTAAAATAATAACATCCCTTTCATATGATTTCCTAATACATCCTAATACATATAGATATATTGACTTTACATTTCAGAAATTCTCCCCGATCCCGATCTATTTGAAAATAGTTATAATTCATTTATCATGTTTACACATACATAAGAGCTTATGCCCGAAGGAAGCCGCATATTATACCATATTTTACTAAATAGATATCCGTGTTATGATCCAAGTAAGTCTTGAAAAAATATATATATATAAGATTTGTCCTTGTTGTATCTAAAAAATCTTGTTTTTTTGAACATAAAGAGATAAAGAAGCCATTGCAATTGCCGGAAATACTAAGCCCACTAAAGGCACAAAAATGGAGGGGAGACTGTTGAGAGTTATCATAGAATGGGTACCTCGATTTAATATTTGTACCTGTTATTTATTGTTATATTTATTGTTTTATATTTGAACCTTTAATTCATATAGAATTGTTATATTATACTAAGT